AGGCAAGAACATAATAAGGCGTCCTCCGATTGTTTCATAGAGACAATAAGGAGACGTTAAGGATTAGATCAAAATAAAATGGGAAAGAAATAGAGTATGGGCTAGGTAGTGATCTACCTTTCTTCTATTTTTTTATACTTACTTAATGAAGGGCAACAAAAGAAAGAATCTATTTTTCTTATTTCTACAAATTAATTTAATATAATTTCTTTGATACTTCCAAGGGGAGGGGGTCTCCGCATATTAAGCTTGTGCTTAATCTTTTCTGATTATACTAGAACTCTTCTAAGACCCCTACCTTATAAGTTAGAGTTGAATTTATTGGATTGTTTCATCAACGATCTTAGGTCAGAATTTTTGACTCTGCGCCAGTGATTCCACTATTATTTATTAGTGAACAATAATTCAAGAATTCCGTCATAGAGATAGGGGACATAATTCATATGGATATAGTAAATCTCGCTTGGGCTGCTTTAATGGTAGTCTTTACATTTTCCCTTTCACTCGTAGTATGGGGAAGAAGTGGACTCTAGAAGTATTACTAATTGTAATTGAGTTTAGGAATTAAACTTTATCAATTTTTTTTTGTATAAATCGTTCAGTTCTGAAAAGCTTTTTTTAGTTGAAATTTCACTATTTCAACACTATTTCAATTTAAAAATTCAATTTTTAAATTGAAATAGAAATAAAAAAACATCTGCATTTCAAAATTTTCTTGGGTTTAGTGTTGTAATATAGTTTTTGAATAATATATATGAAGAATACTCTTTCAATTTAACAAATATTTCAATTATTTCCGTGTTTGTATTTCGAAAGTAAAAAGAATAAAAAGTAAAAGAAATACAAATGGTAGTAAATTTATTCCAACGAAATTCTTGATCAATTTTCTATTTCGATGAACCCGCTCTTACTAAAATTAGATATGGACCGTGAGGAAGAGTTGAACTTTTTTATTATTCAAAGAGAAAATAGTTCTGTTATTACATTACGTAGATACACATTTTCTATCGGAAACAGACATAGTAGTTCTCTAACGAGATACTACTACACAGACTAAAATAATGTCTTGGGCGAGTCACATATTGCGCATTTCCCGTTTGTTTTAATATTTTGCAAATTTTATTTATGTTGTATTTGTTTTATTGAACTCACTGTTCAGTTTACTAACCCCCCCTTTTTTCGAAATCCGAAGGAGTTTCCATAGATCATCTGTCATCAAAGAGGCCCTTGATTCTTTTGATCAGGATTCATATTGAAAATAATCAGCAATACAGGAATTAGAATCGTACGAGTCGCTTTTCGATTATTTCAAATTGATTGAAATCAACACAAATTAAATACAAAACAGATGGATAAAGCAAAGAAATAGAATTGGGGGGCGCTATATACATTATATATAATATGTAATTGATATCCATATATATATACCGATATATAGAAATATGACGATACTGTTGTAGATTGATCTCTATTAAATTAACCCGGATTACAATACACCTTATATACACTACAATAACAATAGTAGATAGTATGGTAGAAAGAAATATCTGAATCTTTCTACCATACTATCGTATTTCATAGAATACGGCGAATTCTAGTCTGCCCGGTTCATTTAAGACGCGAAATTTGAATCCCTTTCTTCTCTTCAATTATTGATAAGAACTAAAAAGTAAAGTTGAATTCAAATTAATCACCTTGGCTGACTGTTTTTACGTATATTATAAGTAAAAAAGCGGTAGGAACTAGAATAAACAGTGCAGTAGCAATAAATGCGAGAATATTTACTTCCATAATCTCATTGTTTCGTTTTTCTTTAATTTGCAATAACTCGGGAGTTAATCCCATAGAGATAATAAATCTTTCGCTTGTAAATTCAACGGGATGAATTACATCTCGATGATATCGAATCGGATCAGATCAATATCATGAATAACAATATCTGCACTATCAAATCAATTCATGGTCAAGAATTGAATAGTATAACATAGGAAGATCTTTTATCCATACCGAACTCCAAATTTTATTCCTGATCCAACCAATAATTCCTTTCTTTTTTATTTATCATTCTTTTTTATTCTTTCTTTTATATAACCTACTGCCCTCTTTGTCCAACCATCTGATGAAGTATCATTGAACCGCCCTTACACTTACCATTGATTCTAAACAACCCTCAATAAACAATAGAATCTAAATAAAAAAAAAGAAAGGAGTTAAGTTCGAAACTTCTTTTTTTTTACAGATCTAATCTTCTTGGAAAACAAAAGAAGGATGATACAGACGAGTACAAGTTTCGGTATAAAAAATCTTTATTATTTTTATTGTTATCTAAAAATTTCAAAAGTTTGTTCTTTCAAGGAAACCCCCTAAGAAAAAAGCGATCCCTGAAAGTATTCTATTACAATAACTATGTTAAAGTTATTTTATATCGTGCAAATTCCATTTATATATGTACTTCCGGGAAACATAGAGTACTCTATTCGACAGAGTAGCAGTAACCGAA